CTTGTACTAAAAAACAAGTAAGCGTAATTCCTCCTAGACAATAAAATATATTGACATGGGGAGGAACATATTTACTAGTTATATCATCTGCAATCGCCTGAATCTCGAGACGTTCTTCGAACCAATCATAGACTTTATTGAGATAGGTAAACCCATAGTAATCCCCCTCTGAGAACCGTATCTGAGAATTTCATCTCGTACGACTCAAACAAAAAACCCAAATATTGCTTTGGTTGCAAGGGATATGTAATAGAAAATTTGAAACTTCGTACTCAACCTTTTATCACTTCTTTGAAAATACGAAGGAATAAAAATCCGAAAGTTCTTATTTGTAGTTATAATGCCAACATCTCAAGTCGGCTCAGTTGATTGTTACAGGCCTCTTGAATCTTCTATTTACCTACTTCTTTTTCTTTGATTTGTTTTTTTTGTGTGTAATGCAGCTTTACTATTGTTTTTTTTATTATTGATAGGAATTCTCTTGTTAAGACCCTATGAATCGATTGAAACCCCAGATTCATACTAGAACCCCGATGATTCATCAATAAAACTTCAAACTAAGCCCAAAGATTTCCTGAGTAAAAACCATTGGATCCTCACTTATTGAATGAATAGATATAATCACTCAAAATCCAAAGAAAGTTTTGTCCTTTACAATCAAAAAAAACTCTCCCGTTTTTTTTTAATAAGAAAAATCTTTCAATTTATAACTTCAAACTCTTTGGAAAATTTTTTTGAGTCCGTTCACGGGGTCTAACTATTAAGTAGGAATCATAGTTACTATTTTTTGTGATCTATTTCATATATTCCGTGCTCCGGATACTAGGATGAATATCCGACGAGGTAAAACCATCTCTATCAAGATGACAGACCCACTCTCTGTACTATCAATAGGATCCATTATAACAAGTCACACACTCATATTCCGGAAATACAGAAAGAAAGAAATTCCACGATCGAACTACCAATAACAAAATAATATAATGAGATACAAATCCGAAACCGAAATGCTTTACTTTGTATTAAAAAGCTAAGAATTCGCGATTCTTGTGAATCGAATTTAATTCATTGAAATTCCGTCCAATAAAACGGAAGAATTATAAATTTCCAAAATAATAGATAGGAATACTGCAAATAGAGCCATTGCAACACCCATCAAAGGAGTAGTTCCCCACCCAGGAGCTACTTTACCATATTCTGAATTCAATGGTTTTAATAAATTACCTACAGTAGTTCGTCTTGGTCCAGATCTAGAACTACCCTCAACGGTTTGTGTAGCCATAAATCCTATTTTGTATTCATTGAGATCTGTTGACTTTGTATACCATTCCGTTGTAAATAAACGATTTTATCATAGATCCATTTTGGTCTTGAAATTTTATAATAATGGAAACAGCAACCCTAGTCGCCATCTCTATATCTGGTTTACTTGTAAGTTTTACTGGGTACGCCTTATATACTGCTTTTGGGCAACCCTCTCAACAACTAAGAGATCCATTCGAGGAACACGGGGACTAGTTGAAGTAAGGAGCCTCCCAATGTTGGGAGGCTCCTTACTTCAATTGATATAATAAAAAATCATTTCGTCTTTTTAGTTGGAACTTTAGGTGGTTCCCGAAAAAAGATAGCGAAAAATATTATCCCTAGAGTGGAGACTAAGAGAAATGTATAAACCAATGCTTCCATAAATTCGATCGTGCTTTACAATTATAGCTTCCATACCTATTTATTTTTTATTGGGGATTATCTCCCGCCTAAAGAAAAAAAAAGCAAGAGTCAAAGAAAAGGTGAAGATTCCAATCAATATTTTTCGGTTAACTTATGTCAAATCACAAAACTAAAGAAAAAAATACCAGAGAAATCTTGTATCAGGCTACTTGTCTTCTTGTAGTTGGATCTCCAAGTTTTTGGAATGCTCCAAATTCCACTTGAGCATCCAAATCTGGGTCAATACCAGCAAAAACATCTCTGAACAAGGTTCTAGCACCATGCCAAATGTGCCCGAAGAAGAAAAGCAGAGCAAAAGAAGCATGTCCAAAAGTAAACCACCCTCTCGGACTGCTACGAAAAACCCCATCAGATTTCAAAGTAGCACGATCTAATTCAAAAATTTCCCCTAATTGAGCCCGCCTAGCATATTTTTTCACAGTAGCGGGATCACTATAACTGACTCCATTGAGTTCACCACCATAGAACTCAACAGTTACGCCCACTTGTTCGACGCTATACTTCGATTCTGCCCTTCTAAAAGGAACGTCGGCTCTAACAATTCCGTCTCCATCTACCAAAACAACAGGAAATGTTTCAAAAAAAGTAGGCATACGACGCACAAAAAGTTCACGCCCTTCTTTTTCTCTAAAGATAGGATGTCCTAACCACCCAACAGCTATTCCATCTCCATTGTCCATTGAGCCCGCTCTGAATAATCCCCCTTTTGCAGGATTATTGCCGATGTAATCATAAAAAGCCAATTTTTCAGGAATTTTAGACCAAGCTTCTGATAAACTTTGATTTTTAGCTAGCCCAGCGCCAACTCTTCGATATATTTCTTGCTGGAAGTATCCCTGATCCCATTGATAACGAGTGGGACCAAATAATTCGATAGGGGTAGTTGCTGAACCATACCACATAGTTCCAGCAACAACAAAAGCTGCAAAAAAAACAGCAGCGATACTACTGGAAAGGACGGTTTCAATATTGCCCATACGTAATCCTTTGTATAGACGTTGTGGCGGACGGACACTAAGATGAAATAGACCCGCTAATATACCTAAAGTACCTGCTGCAATATGATGAGAGGCTATTCCTCCCGGAACAAAAGGATCAAAACCTTCTACACCCCACGCCGGATTTACAGGTTGTACCTTTCCAGTTAGTCCATAAGGATCGGACACCCATATTCCAGGACCATATAATCCTGTTACATGAAATGCGCCAAAACCAAAGCAAGCCACTCCTGAAAGAAATAAATGAATTCCAAAGATCTTGGGCAAATCCAAAGAAGGTTTTCCGGTACGTTCATCACAAAATATTTCTAAATCCCAATACACCCAATGCCAAATAGCTGCTAAGAAGCACAAGCCAGAAAACACAATATGTGCACCGGCCACGCCTTCGTAACTCCAAATACCCGGATTCGTTATAGTCCCTCCTGTTATACTCCAACCGCCCCATGAATTGGTTATTCCTAAACGAGTCATGAAAGGTATAACGAACATACCTTGTCTCCACATTGGATCAAGAACGGGGTCAGAGGGATCAAAAACGGCTAATTCATATAAAGCCATCGAACCGGCCCAACCAGCAACCAAAGCTGTATGCATTATATGGACAGAAAGCAAACGACCGGGATCATTCAATACGACGGTATGAACACGATACCAAGGCAAACCCATGTAAATACCCCTTTATCAACGAAAAATAGACACTCTGTAACTTTATTGCATTGGAAAAAACTATGTTACGGACCTCCCCTTTTCAGTGCATTATCTCGGAGAAAGTATTCAAATTTGTTTTATTCTTGTTTTTTTAGTAAAAACGGAACAATTCGGTTCGTAGTAACAAAGAGAAGCAGATCTATTCTATATCCGATAAGTACCAATACGCAATGGGGGTTGATGCCATTTTCTATGAACGAATGCATACATATTTGTGAATCACTCAAAAGACCTATTCGTAAGAATATTTTCCCAGTCTTATGGATAAAATAGGATAAAAGACAATATTTTTAAGACAATAAAGACGTTGTTACGCTTCCACATCAAAGTGAAATATAGTACTTAATTCTTTTTTCTTTCATTTTATGCCTATTGGTGTTCCAAAAGTTCCTTTTCGAAGTCCTGGAGAGGAAGATGCCTCTTGGGTTGACGTATAGTGCGACTTGTCAGATATATTGGGTCATACGGGATTTACCCGTTCTCTCCCCCGATCGAGATATCCTCTGTTTCGCCCCAAAAAGATTGAATTATCAAAAAGTTGGAGCGTGAAGTGCAATTAGATCTAGTTTGCGGGGTATTAAAATGAATATTATTAATTAAAAATGAAAATAATTTATGGTTAGCTTTATTGGACCAATAAAATGAAGTATCCAGGCTCCGTTTAAAAAACCCAATTGGTAATAGATTTATGATTATTAATACTTATATCATAGATCATAAAAAGATCATAAAAGATTTTTTTGTTATTGATATTGAATAAGAGAATAATCTCAAACTTTTAATCAAGCGAATAATAATAATATGATAAATACGTCGAATATTTGGCAGAAGATCTGAAATGAAGTGAAAAAGAAGTAAGTCGTAGGAAAAAGGACGTAGTATTAGTAGCATTTGTCCTATATGTACAAATCAAAATCGGTTTTTTTTACTCGGAGTAGAGCATAAACCTAAAAGAATTGCAAAAGCCCATTCAGAAACAAGAAAATGACATCGTGACTTGGATTAGATCTCGATGAAACAATACATCAATGAGAAGTTAGTTCGAGAAGTTTAATGGATTTTTTTATAAGGAAGGAGTACAAAACTCATCTTTCTTGAAAAATGGAAAAAAAATCGTTAATAAAATTCTAAAATGAAATTAGAAAGGTATCCCGCTATGAAAAAAAAAAGAAAGAGGGACGGAATCTACACATTGATTCTTTTTTCGCAATCTTTGTTGAACCGTATGCATCAAAAGGTGCATGTACGGCTCTTAAGGGATACAAATTTTACCCTAATCAACCGACTTTATCGAGAAAGATTACTTTTTTTAGGCCAAGAGGTTGATAGCGAGATCTCGAATCAACTTATTGGTCTTATGGTATATCTCAGTATAGAGAATGATAACAAAGATCTTTATTTGTTTATAAACTCTCCCGGCGGATGGGTAATACCGGGGGTAGCTATTTATGATACTATGCAATTTGTGCAACCTGATGTGCATACAATATGCATGGGATTAGCCGCTTCAATGGGCTCTTTTATCCTGGTTGGAGGAGAGATTACCAAACGTTTAGCATTCCCTCACGCTTGGCGCCAATGAGTTTTTTAAGAAAAAAAGACTATGCCTTCGCCATATAAAATATGAATATTAAGTAATAATAGCATGGCACTTCGAATTCGATATGCATTTTTTTTAACATAGATTATATATCGAAAGAGGAGTATGAAATTAGTATAAAAAGGGTATTCCCAATTTTATCCGGAACCTTTTCAGCGTCACAAACTTTTTGATTTTTACCCCGAAGACTTTTAACAATCAAAATTTATGGTATTGTTATGAAAGAGTACGAAAAAAAACTTTGGGATTGCTGAATCACAAACGAGATAAATATATATAAAGCAACGGAGCCATCATAGTATTTTGAAACTGTCCTGAAAGGAAGGATGGTAATTGGATCATTTGCCGATCCGGATCTGAGAAAATAAACCCTATATCTATATTTTTTTCTCTTTCTTTGATGGAAGGTCAAAGTGAATGCCATTGTAGAGCCGTATGCAATGTGCAATGCCTATGCCTGTACGGTTGCTCAATTCTATCTTTTTTTTTATTATTCTTTATCTCTTCTCTTTCACCTCATCATCCGCGAGAGAGGAATCGGTATATCATCAGGGTAATGATACATCAACCTGCGAGTTCTTTTTATGAGGCACAAACGGGAGAATTTATCCTGGAAGCAGAAGAACTATTGAAACTGCGCGAAAGCATCACAAGGGTTTATGTACAAAGAACAGGCAAACCATTATGGGTTGTATCTGAAGATATGGAAAGGGATGTTTTTATGTCAGCAACAGAAGCCCAAGCTCATGGAATTGTTGATCTTGTAGCGGTTGACTAAAAATAACAGTAATCCTGTGCAAATCTGCAACTTGAGATTTTTTTTTGACTTATTACTGGGTTTAATAATATTCTATTGATCTATTAACTAGAGAAGTAATTCATAAGCAAGCAGCCGGTTAGGATCGATCTAAACCAGCCCATTCATTATGTATACGATTCAACATGCCAACTATTAAACAACTTATTAGAAACACAAGACAGCCAATCCGAAATGTCACGAAATCCCCTGCTCTTCGGGGATGTCCTCAGCGCCGAGGAACATGTACTAGGGTGTATGTGCGACTCGTTCAGAGCCTCGCGCTGGTACAAACTAAAGGAAACCCATTTTCCAGTATCAATGATCAGTACCAGTGAATAGGATAAAATGGAAGGAAAAAAAAAGGCCATTCACGATCTAAAAAAAGATCTATTATATCCTTCTTCTATTATGTTGAAATTTATGGTTTCCATTGGTGAAAATCCAATCATTTCAATTTGGAATTGAAGATGAAAAAATCCCTCATTGGTAACAAATGGTTATCCATTAAGCGAGGGAAATCCTATTTTCAAAGTCGAAATCGTATGTCTCTACTCTTGCAAAAACGGACTAAGAGGGTCAGCTACCCAGCAAATCTTCATAATTAAATATCGTTACTGTATCAGTAGATCTCGTTGTGAAAGACCTATGACTAGATAATTGATGGGTAGAGCCAAAGAATGTGAACTGTACAAGTTACCAATAGCATTGATTAAATGAAGTAAGGGGCTCCGGTGTATAGAGAGGACCTCACCGTTTAAGACGTAACCATAGAAACGATGGAACCCACTCTTTCTTTAGTCATTTCTATTTTTTATGTTTTTTGATACTAGGTATCAATACAATTTCTTAGCTCGAGGTGAAATGCCTATAAAAAAAGACAAATTGTGGTCGGGAAGGTTATAGTAGCAAAAGCCATTGGAATTTTAAGTTTATACATTGGAAGAATCCGTTTTGTTATTAATAAACTAGGAAAGAGGAAAAGAATAACTGAAAGAAAAGAAATCAATTAGTTATTCAGTAAAATTCATTTATTCAATGACCAGAATTAAACGAGGATATATCGCTCGGAGACGTAGAGCAAAAATTCGTTTATTTGCATCAAGCTTTCGGGGGTCTCATTCAAGACTTACTCGAACAATTATTCAACAGAAAATAAGAGCTTTGGTTTCGTCTCATCGAGATAGAGATAGGCAAAAGAGAGATTTGCGGCGTTTGTGGATCACTCGAATAAATGCAGTAATTCGCGAGAATGGGGTATCTTATAGTAGATTTATACACAATCTGTACAAGACACAGTTGCTTCTGAATCGTAAAATACTTGCACAAATAGCTATATTAAATAGGAATTGTCTTTATATGATTTCGAATGAAATCATAAAATAAGTAAATTCTAAGGAATCCGACGCAATATTTGAAATGGAGTTTCGCTGGAGAATGAACTCCGGGAAGGTAGAGTAGAAATTAATATGATAAAAAGAATATGATAAAGTCGCTCAAAATAAAATGAGTGAACACGTCGAATATTCAATAAAAAAAAAAGATTTATTCTTTCTTCCCCATTCTTCTTTTTTTTCTTACAATACGACAATCCAATCTGGATCCTCGAATTTTTCCTAACAAAACATCAATCTGTGTTTGAGTTCAAATTGAATTTTGATTCAATTGAAGAGTAAGCTTATTTTTTATTTATTTCGGGTTCTAAGACCAATAGTTCTGACGGTCGACTCGCCTCTTTCAAATTGTTTCTCATTATTAAGAAAAGGTAACAAAGATAAAATACGAGCTTGTTTTATAGCAATAGTAATTAATCTTTGTTGTTTTAAGGTCAATCTATTTACCCGTCTAGATAATATTTTTCCTTGTTCACTAATAAATCGACTGATTAAACTCATGTTTCTATAATCAATTCGATCCCCCGATTGGATCGGGGGCAAACGCCTACGAAAAGATCGCTTGGATTTAAGAAAGAATCGCTTGGATTTATCCATGGTTTGTTTATTCCTTATCCCGAAAATCCTATTTCAATCTGATCAAAAATGATTTAGGATTACAAAAGAGGATTTTGTTTTTTTTTATTAATATTCTAATTTTAAATAATTATATTAATATTTTAATTGAAGTTCTATTATAGATTTAAGCTATATTATTATAGAAATCTTGTTCGATTTCGATATCTCTATAATCTTGTATTTCTAAATAAGGTATTTATATGGAATACTATACTATGGTATATAGATAGAATATGTACCCTTTCTTTCATGTTCCTTGTAACAAAAGTGACATACAACCACCTTGATTTTTGATTCGATCTATTTCTTTATCTCCCCGTGAATGGTATGTTTGTAACAATAGGGACAGAATTTTCGCAATTCTAATCGACTAGGAGTATTATGTCGATTCTTTTGAGTAATATATCTGGAAATGCCCCTTGAGTCTTTATTAACACCCTTTCGAGCACAATTTTTACATTCTAAAATAACTGTTACGCGGACTTCTTTACCCTTGGCCATGAACCCCCTTTCTTTGAGTTTTTGATGAGTTTTTGCTTCAACCAACTCTTCGATTTTCCGATTTAAAGGGAAAAAGGAAGGAAAAAAAATAGAAGTTGCTAACTCGAAATTATGAAAGATTATTTTGTTGGAATCCCAACCCAATATACTAAGTAATAGTAAATAAATATAATAAATATTAAGTAAAATAAGGAGTTCGAACTCTATTCAGTTCTATTTAGAATAGAATTCTATTCTAAGTCGAAGTATAGTATTTCATTTGACTATCTTGTATGATATTCTTGTATTAGACACAGTTCGCTTTCCGGTTTCACTAGATTATTTATCAATTGAATTGGAAAACCCGAATTTCGATGAGGTTGAATCTACTTTTTTATTTTTCTTTCCTCTTTTCTTTATTCTACTTACCTTCTTTATTTTACTTAATTGTATCTAATTTTTTTTTTATCTAAAAGAAAAGAAGGGGAGGGATTAGTCACAGATCTTTTGATTCTCTCTCTAATCTTCTTCACCCCTTCCCATGTCAATAACTAGAATGAAAAAAAAGGGAATGTCAACGCATCCGGGAATAATCGATTGATCTCTATCAATAGACCTGCTAAAGCCCCGAACCATAGAGTACTTAGTACCGGTGCCACGGAAAGATATGTTTTTAGATCTCGCATTGAAAATCCTCCTTCTTTATTCGTTTTTGTAGTGTATAATGTTAATACAGATATGATCAGCTGTATATGTAAGTAGTTAAGGATCGCTTGTATTTGTACACAGAATTCCTAATTCAAATTGAAATATGCACAGATTCGGTAGATAAGATTTTCCCTTTCTGAAAACCGAAAAATACATCTCTTTCTGCCTGAGCATTCCAAAAAAATATTCATTTTTTCGGTTTTTATGATGGGTTTCATATATTTCATAATATATCTAATAATATAGATTATCTAATAGATATTAGATAATCTATATTAGATATATAAACCTTCTACTATTATTATATCTTATATGAGACCAAAAAAAAAGAAATGGCAAGATACCTTGTATGTCGATCAATGGCTAAAAAAATGAGGATTTGGAAAACAAGACAAGGATTCTCTACAATGACACTGTAGACCAATTGAAAGGGATGTAGCGCAGCTTGGTAGCGCGTTTGTTTTGGGTACAAAATGTCACGGGTTCAAATCCTGTCATCCCTACCTATTACTTCTCCTATGAGCAGTAATGAAATCCATTAAAATAGAAAATAAAAATCGTGCAGACATAATCTTTTTTAGAGTATATCATTTTATACTATATTATATAGTATATGATACTATATTAGCATATGATACTATATGCATATAAGATGTATTGTATTGGGGTTACAAAACAAAATACTCTTCTTTCTAGTCTTATCTATTGTGATAACAAAGCGCTCTTAGTTCAGTTCGGTAGAACGTGGGTCTCCAAAACCCGATGTCGTAGGTTCAAATCCTACAGAGCGTGATTCGGGTCTTGGTTAGCTTAAGCCGAAAATGACACTCAAAAAATGGAACAGTAATCTGAATTTTACCTCCCGTGAATTAAAGAAAAGAGGAGGTCAATCAAGAAAAAGATGTTAATTAATCAAAAGTCCAACTGATCGCCACGTCTATATTGTAAATACGCAGTTACAAATAAT